GAGACAATTATAGGTCCTGGAAGGTAATTCTGATTGGTCAATAAAAATACATTTCAATGGAATTTCTTTTTTGTTTTTCTTTAGATTAGTTAATCTATCTTGAAAGGTAAAAATGGGTAGAGTAAACCTGTTTTTATTTTCTTTGAAATTAATGTCCTCTTCCTCCGCATGTAGAAAAGGAATAAATAAATCAATTAAATTACGAGAAGCTTCATAAAGTGCTTCCTTAGGAGTTAAACTTCCATTCGTCCATATTTCTAGAAAAAGTATCTCTTGTTTTTCATTCCCATTCCCATAAGAATGAATACTATGATTCGCATTTCGAACAGGCATAGATACAGCATCTATAGGATAACTTCCATTTTGAGAGTTAGTTGTTGGTTTCGTACGATATCCACGATCTCGCCTGATTTGTAATCCAATACACAAATCAATTGGTTCCGTCAGGTTAGCTATATGTTGTGTTGTGTCAACTATTTCCACGGAAGGTGGTGAGATGATATCTTGAGCGGTTACGTATTTAGGGCCCCTGGCGCAAATGGATGCGTCTCTAACTCCATATATATTACTTCTCAATACAATTTCTTTCAAATTTAGTAAAATTTCATGTACCGATTCTTCAATACCTATTATCGTAGAATATTCATGCGGCACTTTCTCAGAGTTTGCACGTGTGATACATGTTCCTTCTATTTCTCCAAGTAAAGCCCTTCGCATGGCAATACCTATAGTATCGGCTTGACCTTTCATAAGCGGGGACAGAACGAAACGACCATAATAAAGACGTTTACTGTCTACTCTCGATTCAACACACCTCCACTGTAGTGTTCGAGTGGATCCTGCTACTTCCTCTCGAACCATACTATACTAATACTATTATTTGATCAGATCATTGAATTATTTATTTCTCTTGAAATCCGTTTTTTTCTTATTTCTACACACGTCTTTTTTTAGGGGGTCGACATCCATTATGTGGCATAGGTGTTACATCACGTACGAAACTTAATAGTATACCACTTCTACGAATGGCTCGTAATGCTGCATCTCTTCCGAGACCAGGACCTTTTATCATAACTTCTGCTCGTTGCATACCCTGATTAACTACTGTACGAATAGCATTTAATGCCGCCGCTTGAGCAGCATAGGGTGTCCCTCTTCTTGTCCCTTTGAATCCGGAAGTACCAGCGGAGGCCCAGGAAACCACCCGACCTCGTACATCTGTAACAGTTACAATGGTATTGTTGAAACTTGCTTGAACGTGAATAATTCCTTTTGGTATTCTACGTCCATTCTTACGTGAACCAATACGCCCATTCCTACGTGAACCGATTCTTGGTATAGCTTTTGTCATATTTTATCATCTTATAAATATAAGTCAGAAATATACAGAAAGAAAAGATACGGAAATATCCATTTCATATTAAAAGAAATCCTTTATTTTTGTCTTTTCTTTAGAAAGTTCTTTTTTAGAAAGATTATCCCTGTCTCTGTTTATGTCTCGGATTGGAACAAATCACTATAATTCGTCCGCGCCTACGGATCAGTCGACATTTTTCACAAATTTTACGAACGGAAGCCCTTATTTTCATATTTCTTATTCCTTACCTTAATTTTTAATCTATTCCTTGGAAGAAAATAAGTCTCTTGAATTTTTTTTTTAACTTCGAATTGTATCGTCATGAAAGGAATGCTTTAAAAATCACCTAATCATTCGAATCTTTGTTGCGAAGTCTATAAATTATACGTCCCCTGGTTGAATCATAACAACTTACTTCAATTTTGACTCTATCCCCAGGTAGTATCCGTATAAAACTGCGCCGGATCCTTCCCGAAACATAACCTAGAATTACATCTTTATTATCTAGGCGGACCCGAAACATACCGTTGGGAAGTGATTCAGTAATTAAACCTTCATGAATAAATTTTTGTTCTTTCATTCCAGGTAACTTCCTTGAAGTATCAACTAATGGAGGAAGAGTTATATAACTCACTTTTCCTCTCTATTTCACAAATAGGAAGTTAGAGAGAAAATTAGGATACCAGAGGAGGAGGATCACCATATATATAACAAAAGTTCGCCTCCAATTTTTTCTCGTCGAGCTTCTCGATCTGTCATTATACCTCGGGAAGTAGAAAGAATTACAATTCCTATTCCACCTAAAATCTTAGGAATTTGTTGATAGTCGGAATAAATGCGTAAACCGGGTCGGCTGATACGCTTTAAAATAGTTCTGTGTATTCTTTTCCTAGTCTTTCTATGTCGCAGAGTTGAAACCAAGAAATATTTGTTACCTTCCTGATGTTTCCGAACGTTTTCAATAAAACCTTCTCGTAGAAGTATTTTCACAATATTTTCGGTGATATTAGTAGATGCTATTCGAACCGTTCCTTTTTTATTCATGTCAGCATTTCTTATAGAAGTTATTATATCGGCAATAGTGTCCTTACCCATGACGAACTATAATTATTGGTGCCTCCTAATTTTGATATAATCAACATGTTTCCTTTTTTCTTTGTTTTATTTTCTTTCTTTTTTTTTTTTTATTATTATAAAATTATTTATTATTAAAAGTATATGCGTGAGACACAATCTACTAATCTACTAAATTTGATCTATTTTAGATGTTCTGATATATCATAGTCCCATCTAGTAGTATTTATAATACCTCGGGAGCCAATGAAACTATTTTAGTAAAATTCAACTGTCTCAATTCCCGAGCGATCGCACCAAAAACTCGAGTTCCTTTTGGATTTCCTTCTTGATCAATGACAACCGCAGCATTGTCATCATATCGTATTATCATACCGTTGTCACGTTTGAGTTCTTTACAAGTACGTACAATTACAGCTCTAATTATTTCCGATCTTTCTAGTGGCATATTAGGCACTGCTTCTTTGATTACAGCAACAATAACGTCACCAATATGAGCATATCGATGATTACCAGCTCCTATGATTCGAATACACATCAATTCTCGAGCTCCGCTGTTATCCGCTACATTCAAAAGGGTCTGAGGTTGAATCATATCATTTTATTGGAATCCGTTATTTTAATGCAAAGGATGAAGGAAAAAAGAAATATTCTCTGTCCAGAAATAAATAAACTTGCCGTTGTTTTTTCATCCTCAATACACTGTTTAGTTCTACATACCTATCCTGACAAATTGAGTTCGTATAGGCATTTTGGACGCAGCTAGTGAAATAGCTGCTTTGGCTACAGCTTCTGATACTCCGCCCATTTCATAAAGTATTCGACCTGGTTTAACAACGGATACCCAATATTCGGGGGATCCCTTCCCCGAACCCATACGTGTTTCCGCAGGTCTTACTGTAACAGGTTTGTCGGGAAATATACGTAACCATATTTTTCCACCACGACGCGCATATCGTGTCATTGCTCTTCGCCCCGCTTCTATTTGTCTAGCTGTGATCCAAGCGGGTTCAAGTGCCTGAAGAGCGTATCTGCCGAAACAAATACGATTGCCCCGACAAGATATTCCCTTCATTCTTCCTCTATGTTGTTTACGAAATCTGGTTCTTTTGGGGTTATAGTTGATGGTCGTTTCTTAATTCCATCTCTACTACAGAACCGGACATGAGAGTTTCTTCTCATCCAGCTCCTCGCGAATGAAAGGATTCAATAATATTACAGATACGCATGTATTTAATAAACTAATACACTAAGACATTTATTAATATTGAATTTGTTTTGTTATACAGGAAGATGTATATACAGGATATACAGCTAGAATATTTATGTTATGCATATTTATAGATATAAATTATAGATAATGCTTTTTATTTTATAACGATCCTTGATCCTTATTTTTACCCTTATCAAATGATGCCAAAATATTGTAATGTAATCTCAATAAATAAAGGTTTCGCGGGCGAATATTTACTCTTTACTGTTTTATTCCTAGGTCAACCCATGACTTCTCAGAATAAATAAATTTTTTCTCGGTTCGTTCCGCCATCCCACCCAATGAATTATTCGGATTCGTTTTCAGTAGAATCCTATGCAGTCACAGGTTCCGTCGTTCCCATAGCTTCTCCGTTAATGGTTAGGCCTGAACTCTGCAATGGAGCTCCCAACAAAATTCCTTCTCGAGTCAATCTCCTTAGTTTTTATTAACCCGAGGCTCTTTATTATTATTTATATTATTTATATTCATTCAGTATTGATGCTTTATCACATTGCCTTTATGAGGTAATTCATAGACCATACATATTGGAATCATATATCATTGATATTTTTGTTCTCTCTTTCTATCATCCTTCCATTTATCCACATCCCTTTATTTTTGTTTCACAACCCATAATCAGATTTTTTATGGAAAAGATTTTAGTTGCAGTTGCTGCAACTATATGATTGATCCACTCATCTCATATAGTGACTGTTTCTTGGGATCTCGACAATACGAAGCAATAAGTTGGTTATTAGTTTATTTTGTTTTTATTTTTGTTTTTATTTATTTTATATAGTTATTAAGTTTAAGTAGGGTTTAGTCTATTTTTTTTTAATTCCAACTCTAAACTCTAAAGAAAAATTAACGAGTCACACACTAAGCATAGCAATTATAACAAATGGTCAATCGAATTTTTATTCAACCTTATAGAATTAGAATTGCTCATTTTTGTTTGATTTAACGGAAAAAGAATGAAACAGTTTGTTATTTTTTGTTCTATCACTGGCCAGAATGGCAAGATAAATAAAGGTCTATTATTCCTCGTCCACAAATATCCAAATTTTGATGCCTAATACTCCATAGATAGTTCGAATTGTATAGGAACAATGATCAATTTTAGCGCGAATTGTTTGTAGGGGAACCCTGCCCTCTCTGATCCATTCGACACGTGCAATTTCTTTTCCGTCAATCCGCCCTGCAATTTGTACTTGCATTCCTTTTGTATCCGTTTGTTCAGCTAATTCAATAGCCTTTTTCATTGCCTTTCGAAACGAAACTCTATTTTTTAATTGTAAAGCTATATATTCCGCA